AGACAAATAAGACGTATTATTTTATATAGAGTAGTGAGGAATTATGGGACAAAAAATACATCCGCTTGGTTTCAGACTTGGTACAACTCAAAATCATGATTCTATTTGGTTTGCACAACCAAGAAATTATTCCGAGAATCTAAAAGAAGATAAAATAATACGAGATTGTATCAAGAATTATATACAAAAAACCTCCGGTGTCGAGGGAATTGGACGAATAAAGATTAAAAAAAGAATCGATCTGATTCAAGTCATAATCTATATGGGACTTCCAACGTTATTAATGGAGGGTAAGCCTCGAAGAATCGACGAATTACAGACTAATGTGCAAAAAAAAGTTAATTGTGTGACCCGAAAAATTAACATTACAATTACAAGAATTCCAAATGCTTATAGCAACCCTAATATTCTTGCAGAATTTATAGCTGGACAATTAAAGAATAGAATTTCGTTTAGGAAAGCAATCAAAAAAGCTATTGAATTAGCTGAACAGGCAGGTACAAAAGGAGTTCAAGTACAAATTGCGGGACGTATCGACGGAAAAGAAATTGCACGTGTCGAATGGATTAGAGAAGGTAGGGTTCCTCTACAAACCATTCGAGCTAAAATTGATTATTGTTCCTATCCAGTTCGAACTATTTATGGGGTATTAGGAATCAAAGTTTGGATATTTCTAAACAACGACTAATTTACTTTTCCTTATTTTTAGCGTTCCATCTTTTGATAAAAGAAAAAATGACGAATTCTTATTACATTCTTATTCCCAAAAAAGAAATGACAAATTTTATAAGATTGAATAAAAAAATTGATTAATCATTTTCTAGTAAAGGAGTTGCTATGCTTAGTGTGTGACTCGTTGGTTTTTTTTAGAGTGGTTAAATTTCTACAAGAATTCGTAGAATTAATTACTAAAGAATTAATAACCTACTCATCGCTTACCATTATCTGGATATAAAGAACCGCGGAAAATAGAAAATCAAAATAAAGATCTATGTGGTGATATAATTATAGCAACTGAAATAAAAAAGAATCTGATTATTAGTTGTAAAGCAATAAGAATATACAGATAAATGAAGGGGTGAAAGAAAGATAGAAAAAAAGATATCAATGATATAGAATTCTACTATGTAAAGGTCTATGGGTCATTTCATAAAAGGTAGTGTAATAAAGCATCAATATTCTAAATTCATCCATATATGGATGAATATATTCCTAGAATAGACAAATCAAGAGCTGCGAATCAATAAAACTGAGAAGGTTGATTCAACAAAAAAGAATAAAATAAATAAGAAAATTTTATGAAAATAAAATCTTATTAATATTAAAGAGGCTCCATTGTAGAATTTAGACCTAACCATAAATCGAAAAGCGATGGGAACGATGGAACCTGTGAATACCTAAGATTATATTAAATTTCATAATCTTACTGATTCATTAGATGGGATGGCGGACGGAACTAAGAATTCATTATTTTTTGAGGAGTTGTGGACTAACCCAACATTACATCTTAAATTTATAATGAAAGAGTAAATATTCGCCCGCGAAAATGTGGATTTTTTTGAATTTAGAAATTTTTGCCAATATGATAATAAAAAAAAAAAAGACAAATATGGATTCGTTAGAACCTTATATCAAAACAACATTATCTAGTTAGATATGGATAGCAAAAATGGTCTATAAGAATCCATATTTGGTTCTATATCAAAGCAAGATATACAAATTTCTAATAGATAAAATAAATTCTATGAAATGTCAAAAAATCCCGCGATTGTATTCTATTTTAATTTAATATTGTAATTTAAAATTAAATTTTTTTTGGTTAAATATTTTTGAATCGATTTATTCGCGAGGAGCCGTATGAGGTGAAAATCTCATGTACGGTTCTGTAATAGAGATGGAATTGAGAAATAACCATCAACTATAACCCCAAAAGAACCAGATTCCGTAAACAACATCGAGGAAGAATGAAAGGAAAAGCCTATCGAGGTAATACAATTTCCTTCGGAAAATATGCTCTTCAGGCACTTGAGCCCGCTTGGATCACATCTAGACAAATAGAAGCAGGGCGACGGGCAATGTCACGAAATGTTCGCCGAGGTGGGAAAATATGGGTACGCATATTTCCAGACAAACCTGTTACAGTAAGACCTACCGAAACGCGTATGGGTTCGGGAAAAGGATCTCCCGAATATTGGGTAGCTGTCGTTAAACCCGGCAAAATACTTTATGAAATGGGAGGGGTCCCAGAAAATATAGCTAGAAAGGCTATTTCAATAGCGGCATCCAAAATGCCTATACGAACTCAATTCATTCTTTCAGAATAATAATCATTAGAACGAAATAGGTCTTTAGTATGAAAAAAATGGTAATTGTTGGTTTCTTTTTTTTTTTGAACACAGAATATTTTTTTTACTTCAACTTTTTGACTGAAAGATCGAAAAAAATGATATGATTCAACCTCAAACCTATTTAAATGTAGCCGATAATAGCGGAGCCCGCGAATTGATGTGTATTCGAATCATAGGAGCTAGTAATCGACGGTATGCTTATATTGGTGACATTGTTGTTGCTGTAATCAAAAAAGCAGTACCAAATTCATCTTTAGAAAGATCTGAAGTGATCAGGGCTGTAATTGTACGTACTTGTAAAGAACTAAAACGTAGTAATGGTATAATAATAAAGTATGATGATAATGCGGCGGTTCTCATTGATAAAGAAGGAAATCCAAAAGGAACTCGAATTTTTTCCGCAATAGCCCGAGAATTGAGACAGTTAAATTTCACTAAAATAGTTTCATTAGCACCCGAGGTATTATAATACGAGATCGTGATATAGATATATTATTTAGGACTGGAATGAATAGGAAGGAAATCTATTTGAATCTATATTTGAATAGAAGTGAAATAGAGTCCTAAATATATTAGATCTCACATATATACCTTATATACTTGTGTAATCATTATTCTATAATTATGAATATTTATATTAAGATTATTACATAAATATGAAAAGTATACATATTGATAAGTTATTAGAAATAGTAAGTCATTATATTAATTAATAAATAGTTTTAAAACTATTTTTAAAACGAAATAAGAATAATAATAATAGATCAAAAAAAAAAACAAAAAACAGGAGCACGTTTATTATATCGAAAGTAAGGAGCAATAATCTATCGTGGGTAAAGATACTATCGCTGATATGCTAACTTTGATACGCAATGCTGACATGAATCGAAAAAGAACGGTTCAAATACCACTTACTAATATCACCGAAAAGATTGTGAAAATACTTTTACGAGAGGGTTTTGTTGAAAACGTTAGAAAACATGGAGAAAGCAACAAATACTTTTTAGTTTTAACTCTACGGTATAGAAGAAATAGGAAAGAATCGTATAAAACTTTTTTAAATTTAAAAAGGATCAGTACACCAGGTCTACGAATCTATTCTAACTATCAACAAATTCCGAGAGTTTTAGGAGGAATGGGGATTGTAATTCTTTCTACTTCTAGGGGTATAATGACAGATCGAGAGGCTCGATTAGAAAGAATCGGGGGCGAAGTTTTATGTTATATATGGTAATGGTAAATTTGCCGATATCCGATTTCTATGAAAAAATTATATACATTATTGTAAATGGAGTAGAGAAAAAATGGATTTCTACTATGTACTCCTGATACCTTAGTGAATGTGTGAAGAGGATTTAACTAGAATAGAAATAAAAATTCATGAAGATTAAATTACTGAATAACTTCTGAGGGTATGTTCCATGTTAGAGAAATAGAATTTAAATAAAATTCTAGGCTATGTTTACAAAAAAATTGAACGTACTTAATGTATACGACCGGTAAAGGAGAAAAAGGAAGTATAAGTCACTTAATTTAATTTTTTAACTTTAAACATGTTTTTTAGGAGGCACAATTAGAAGTTAAAAATGGAAGGAAAACCTATTTTCTTCCAATATATAGATTTGGCATTCCATTTTAGTTAAGGAGTTAATTTAAAAATATGAAAGTAGGAGCCTCTGTTCGTAAAATTTGTGAAAAATGTCGATTGATACGCAGGCGAGGTCGAATTATAGTAATTTGTTCCAACCCAAAACATAAACAAAGACAAGGATAATATTTTAACAAAAAAAGGGCTTTCTATTAAAAAGAAAGTACCAAATGTACAAAAAAAAAAAAAATCTTATTAATATTCCATTTTCTTAAATAGTAAACAAAAAAATCTAAACATTTAGATTCTATATTAGAATTTAGTTGATAATTCTAAGTATTCTAATTATTGCTTGATTTCAAAAATTGTATTCTATCTTAATCGAATTATAGAATACAATACAATAGAATAACTAGTTAAACAAGAGTAAAGAATTCTTTTTTGATAGGAAATGGATATATCCATATATTTCAGACTTCTATTTTTTTAAATAATAAAAATGGCAAAATCTATACCAAAAATTGGTTCACGTAAAAATGGACGTATTGGTTCGCGTAAACATCCTCGTAAAATACCAAAGGGAGTTATTTATGTTCAAGCTAGTTTCACCAATACCATTGTGACTGTTACAGATGTACGAGGTCGGGTGATTTGTTGGTCCTCTGCGGGTTCGTGTGGATTCAAGGGTACACGAAGGGCGACACCATTTGCCGCTCAAACCGCAGCAGCAAATGCTATTCGAACAGTAGTAGATCAAGGCATGCAACGAGCCGAAGTCATAATAAAAGGTCCCGGTCTAGGAAGAGATGCGGCATTAAGAGCTATTCGTAGAAGTGGTATACTATTCAGATTTATACGGGATGTAACCCCTATGCCACATAATGGATGTAGGGCTCCTAAAAAAAGACGTGTGTAAAACTAAAAATAAACATTAAAGAAAGAGATTTCAAGAGAAATAAACAATTAAATCAAGAGTTTCATAAAAATATATTACTATGATTCGAGAAAAAGTTAAAGTATCTGCTCGGACACTACAATGGAAGTGTGTTGAATCAAGGGTAGAC